ATGCAACGATGGTTCTTTTCTACAAACCATAAAGACATCGGTACATTATATTTCATCTTTGGTGCCTGAGCGGGAATAGTAGGAACCTCCCTAAGTTTAATTATCCGAGCAGAATTAAGCCAGCCAGGTAGTCTTATTGGAAATGATCAAATTTACAATGTTGTAGTTACAGCTCACGCCTTTGTAATGATCTTTTTTATGGTTATACCAATCATAATTGGAGGTTTTGGTAACTGACTTGTACCCCTTATACTAGGGGCTCCAGATATAGCATTCCCCCGTATAAACAACATAAGATTCTGACTTTTACCCCCTTCTCTATCCCTTCTTCTTACAAGTAGTATAGTTGAAAGAGGAGTTGGTACCGGATGAACTGTTTATCCGCCTCTAGCAGCTGCTATCGCTCACGCAGGAGCCTCRGTTGATCTTGGTATCTTCTCTTTACATTTAGCTGGTGTGTCATCAATCCTAGGAGCAGTTAATTTTATAACTACAGTTATTAACATACGATCCTACGGGATAACAATGGATCAGATACCATTATTTGTCTGAGCTGTATTTATCACCGCTATCCTACTCCTCTTATCTCTTCCAGTCCTAGCAGGGGCTATTACTATACTCTTAACAGATCGTAACTTGAATACTTCTTTCTTTGACCCAGCGGGAGGCGGAGACCCAGTACTTTATCAACATCTCTTTTGATTCTTTGGTCACCCTGAAGTCTATATTCTAATTCTTCCTGCATTTGGTATAATCTCACACATTGTTAGACAAGAATCAGGTAAAAAAGAATCATTCGGTACACTTGGTATAATTTACGCTATACTAGCAATTGGGATCTTAGGATTTATTGTGTGAGCTCATCACATATTCACGGTTGGTATAGACGTAGATACTCGAGCTTATTTTACATCTGCCACTATAATTATTGCTATCCCCACTGGGATTAAAATTTTTAGGTGACTAAGAACATTACACGGCTCACATATAAACTACTCCCCATCCCTTCTTTGAGCTCTTGGGTTTATTTTCTTATTTACTATTGGTGGATTAACTGGGGTAGTTCTAGCAAATTCATCAATTGATATTATTCTTCACGATACATACTATGTAGTTGCCCACTTCCATTATGTTCTGTCTATAGGAGCCGTATTTGGCATCTTTGGAGGAATTGCTCACTGATTTCCTATGATAACAGGCCTATCTATAAACCCCATGTGACTAAAAATCCACTTCTTAGTTACCTTCATCGGAGTTAATCTAACCTTCTTCCCTCAGCACTTTCTTGGCTTAAACGGAATACCACGGCGATATTCTGACTACCCAGATGCTTACGCTACATGAAACATTGTATCATCTATAGGTTCTATAATTTCATTTGTTGCAGCCCTAGGATTTTTAATAATTATCTGGGAAGCATTTGCCTCTAATCGCCCTATTCTTTTTACACCATCCCTGCCCTCATCTATTGAATGAAATCATTCTTATCCACCTGCCGATCACTCATACATAGAAATCCCTATGATCACTAACTTCTAGAATGGCAGATAGATGTATAGGATTTAAGCTCCTACTAGGAAAAATTTTTTTCTTCTAGAATAATTTACTTATGGCAACATGAGCACATATAGGTTTCCAAGACAGAGCTTCACCCCTTATAGAGCAGCTAATTTTTTTCCATGATCACATTATACTTGTTATTGTTATAATCGTAACTTTTGTAGGATATATAATATCGACACTATTCTTTAACTCCTTTATTAACCGATATATATTAGAAAATCAACCTATTGAAGTTATTTGAACTTCAATCCCTGCTGTTATCCTTATCTTTATTGCACTTCCATCCCTACGACTTCTTTATCTGCTTGATGAAGTAAATAGACCCTCTATAACTTTAAAAGCAATCGGGCACCAATGGTACTGGAGCTATGAATACTCCGACTTCCTCCAGATAGAATTTGACTCCTATATAATTCCTACCAACGAACTAGACCAATCAGGATTTCGTCTATTAGATGTAGACAATCGTACAGTTTTACCTATAAACACTCAAATTCGAGTTTTAATCACTGCCGCAGACGTTATTCACTCTTGAACTGTTCCCTCCTTAGGAGTCAAAGCAGACGCAATCCCAGGTCGATTAAACCAAACAAGATTTATAATCAACCGCCCAGGATTATTCTATGGTCAATGTTCAGAGATCTGTGGAGCTAATCATAGATTTATACCTATTGTTATTGAAAGTACTTCTATTGACTCATTTCTAAACTGAATTTCACTATCAGCTACAGACTCGCCAGGTGACTGAAAGTAAGTGTAGATCTTTTAAGTCTAAAATGGTATAGTTACGCCTACTTCTGGTGAAGAAATTAGTTAAATTTATAACGTATGCTTGTCAAGCATTAGTTGTCTTACGGACATTTCTTTGTGCCACAAATAGCTCCTCTTTATTGACTCTATTTATTCGTGTTTTTTATTGTTTCTTTTTTTTTATTCCTATCTTTAAACTACTTTATCAAACCATTTGATAAACTAGATTTAACTCATTCTCCTCAGGACCTTAAATTTAAAATCTGAAAATTATAACAAACTTATTCTCAATTTTTGAACCTTCATCTAGTATCTTCAATCTATCAACAAATTGAATTTCTACAATACTCGGTCTTATATTTTTACCTTACCTTTATTGGGCATCCCCTTCTCGATGGTCACTCTTGTGGAGAAAAGTAATCTTTACACTCCACAAAGAATTTAAAGCCTTACTTCTACCCTCTCATATAGGGGCAACTACCCTCTTTGTCTCTCTATTTAGATTAATTGTGTTTAATAATTTTTTAGGCTTGCTCCCCTATGTATTTACCAGCTCAAGTCATATAGTTATAACTTTATCTCTATCTTTACCCTTGTGACTTACATTAATAATCATAGGATGAACTCAGCACACAAAACACATATTTGCCCATTTAGTGCCCCAAGGTACTCCTTTTGCTCTTATACCTTTTATAGTTTTAATCGAAACTATCAGAAACGTAATTCGACCTGGTACTCTAGCTATTCGACTAGCCGCCAACATGATTGCAGGCCACTTACTTCTAACTTTATTAGGAGGAACAGGTCCCTCACTTTCTATAACAATCCTATCTCTTTTAGTTATTGCTCAAATCTTACTCTTAGTGCTTGAATCTGCTGTTGCAATTATTCAATCTTACGTATTTGCAGTGTTAAGAACTTTATACACTGGAGAAATTAACTAATGACATCATCACACGGCTTCCATCCCTATCACTTAGTAGATATAAGCCCATGACCTCTTACTGGCTCTATTAGGGCAATAATGTTAACTACCGGCTTAGTAAAATGATTCCACCAATATAATATAACGCTCCTAATCTTAGGAGTTATTGCTACTATCCTAACTATAATCCAATGATGGCGAGATGTTACACGAGAAGGAACATACCAAGGTCTTCACACAGTAACAGTAATAAAAGGCCTTCGGTGAGGAATAATTTTGTTCATTGTATCTGAAGTGTTATTCTTCTTTTCTTTTTTTTGAGCATTTTTTCATAGAAGGCTTTCTCCAACTGTAGAGATTGGCATAGCCTGACCGCCAAAAGGAATTCAACCATTTAACCCATTCCAAATTCCACTGCTAAACACAACTATTTTGCTATCCTCAGGAGCTTCAGTAACATGAGCTCATCACTCAATTATAGAATCTAACTACACCCAATCCATCCAAAGACTAGCTATCACCATTATCTTAGGGTTCTATTTCACGTTACTACAAGCATTCGAATACATCGAAGCCCCTTTTACCATTGCAGACTCGGTATTCGGATCAACATTTTTTGTAGCTACAGGTTTTCATGGTCTTCATGTTATTATTGGGACCTCTTTCCTGGCAGTTTGCTTCATTCGCTTATATAAATGTCATTTCTCCTCTAATCACCACTTAGGATTCGAAGCTGCTGCTTGATATTGACACTTTGTAGATGTAGTATGGTTATTTCTTTACGTATTCATCTACTGATGAGGTGGATAATTTTTTTAGTATAATTAGTATATCTGACTTCCAATCAGAAGGTCTAACATTTAGAAAAAATAATCTTTACTATACTTTTTTTTTCTATTGTAATTTTTTTAATTGCCTCCGCTGTTATAATCCTCGCCACACTTCTAGCAAAAAAAACAATCAACGACCGAGAAAAAAATTCACCATATGAGTGCGGATTTGACCCTAAGGGGTCCGCACGGCTTCCATTTTCCCTCCGATTTTTTCTAATCGCTGTTATTTTCCTAATCTTTGATGTTGAAATTACTCTCCTTTTGCCTATTGCCTCGACATTAAATATTACTAATGTTTTTTCATGAATCACTACCACTCTAATTTTCCTTATCATTCTCTTATTCGGATTATACTATGAATGGTACCAAGGAGCCTTGAACTGGTCATAAGATCATAGTCAATATATGACGTATGAGTTGCATTCATAAAGAGTTTTCTAAAACTGATTTTACTAATTAATTAGAAAGCGAATTATTGCATTTAGTTTCGACCTAAACCTTAGGTTACCAACCTTCTAATTTATTGATAGAAACCAAATAGAGGTATATCACTGTTAATGATAAAATTGAACTTTAATTCCTATCAAGTGCAGGAATATTATGACAAAGTGAAAAGCTTCTAACTTTACTCTAAGCGGTTAAATTCCGTTTATATTCCTAAGTTTTTATAGTGTAAAAAACACGTTGCATTTTCGTTGCAAAACTGAAATATATAAATTTCTAAAAATTTTATACCTAAAGTAATACTTTTACATTTTAAGCGCCACAAGCTAACGTTTTATTTAAACTATTTAAGTCTCCTGTTTACAGACATAAACTGTCTCTTTTGCGGCTTCAACGCAATATTCTATATGAATTATGTAAACTTAAAATTTATCAAAACCACAATATCTGTTGCCCCTCTAATTTTGAGTTATTTTAAACTATGGCCACCACAAAAACTAATACTCCCACTACAAATATTTTTATAAAAACCTTAATTCTATTTACCTGCATTTCATTTAATACGTCAAACATTTTACTGAATATATAATAAAACCCCTGTCTTCCTAAATGCTCGTATCATCCTTTATCTACCACCTTTTCTAAATAAACTCCTGTTGCTAAACTTCCTGCTCTAATACTCTTAGTTCTTAAGAAAGGTATAAACCACATAGACCCGAACATAACCACGTAACTGTAATTTAGTAAAGACTTTAAAGAATAATTGATTCTCATTAAATTCAGTATATATCCAATAAATGCCCCTACTACAATAACTACTAAGACTAAATTTTTTATAACTCTTCTTATACAGATTATGTAAGGCTCAGGAAATAAAAGCCACGACAAAATTGAACCTATAACAATAGCCCTTAATCTCAATAAAGTTATCGAGTTAGTTATAATTTTATCTTCGTCTCTAACACTTCTCAGAGCCCTTAAATTTCAGTTTCCCCTTAAACTATAAAAAATTAAACGTATAGTGTAAGTCACAGTAAGACCCGTTGCTAAAATGTATAATAATAGAGCTACAGTATTAATTCACCTTATGAAAGCAACCTCAAGAATAGTATCTTTAGAATAAAATCCTGCCAAGAATGGGAATCCACATAAGGCTAAATTTGCTACTGTTATAAAAGATACTGTTAAAGGTATAAATTTTACTAAACACCCTATAAAACGGATATCCTGATAGCCTCTGACACTGTGAATAACAACTCCCGCACACATAAAAAGTAAAGCTTTAAATAAAGCATGTCTTAATAAATGAAATAAAGCTAAATCTGGGTACCCTAGCGCAAGAATTCTCAACATTACCCCCAGTTGCCTTAAAGTAGAAAGAGCAATAATTTTTTTTAAATCGTACTCAAAATTAGCTCCCAACCCAGCTATAAATATAGTTAGACAAGAAATAATTAATAATATACTTTGCATTGCTGAGCCTTCCAAAGCTGACCTGAATCGAATTATCAAATACACTCCTGCCGTTACTAAAGTAGAAGAATGTACTAAAGCTGAAACAGGAGTGGGAGCCGCCATAGCAGCTGGCAGCCAAGCAGAAAAAGGAATTTGAGCTCTTTTAGTTATTGCCGCTACCACTATTAAGAATTTTAGTAAAAGCCAATCCCCATCACTTAAATATTCTCCAATTAAAAAAAAATTTCAGCTACCTAAGTTTGCTATCAAACCGATTCTTATTAGAATAGCAACATCTCCGACACGATTAGACATGATAGTTAGTATCCCGGCATTTGCAGACTTTTCATTCTGATAAAAAATTACCAAGGCATACGACACTAGCCCTAGGCCATCTCAGCCTAACAAGATACTAATTAGATTAGGGCTTAAGACCATTATCCCCATAGAAAAAACAAATGCTAGAACTAGGTACATAAATCGATTAAATCTTTTATCACCTCTTATATACCTTCCTCTATAAAATATAACTCTACCTGAAATTAACAGCACAAACCCTAAAAAAAGTAAAGAGATTCAATCAAAAACCACGACAAAAGAAATCGGCAAAGAATTTAAACTCATGAGCTCTCATTCTACAACGCTAGTTACTCCACTTAATATTTTTTCTGCAAATATAACCAGACAAATTAATCTWATTGATATTAAAAACAGTATACTTCTAATATGTATATAAACCTTTCAAACCATTGTCTATCACTACCTTAGTTAACCAAAACTATTTATTTTAGACACTAAATCCCATTTACTAACCTTAACCTTAAAATTAAAATATTTAAAGGAAATCAATGTAGAAATAAAGCTATRTACTCCCGAACCTTACCTGATCTACACGAATAAATTCCATGAAATATTCTGCCATGCTGCCTAAGTCTATACATATAAATAGTGTAAGCAGCCCTAAAAAATGATAAAAAAATTAAACTTAAAATACTCAACTTTCTTCATCTTACTAACCTAACAATCAGTCTAATCTCCCCAAACAAATTTAAAGTTGGAGGTGCCGCCATATTCCCTACTCTTAATAAAAATCATCATAAACCTATCCTAGGTATAAATCTTAGCAACCCCTTACTAATTATCAATCTTCGCCTGCCTACTCGTTCATACACTATATTTGCTAAACAGAACAGCCCTGAAGAACAAAGCCCATGGCCTACCATAACAACTACCGCACCCATAAGCCCTCATCAACTAAAAATTATTAGTCCTGATAAAACCATTCTCATATGTACTACCGAAGAATAAGCAATCAAAGACTTTATATCCACCTGCCGTATGCACAATAAACTAATCATTACTCCTCCTATAAGACTTACACTAACTCACAATCAACAAAAAGTTATTCTTACACTCTGAAGTAATCTTAAAACTCGGATAAGACCGTACCCTCCTAGTTTAAGTAGAACCCCAGCCAAAATTATAGATCCTGCAACAGGAGCCTCTACATGCGCTTTTGGCAACCATAAATGTAATATATACATAGGTAGTTTAACCAAAAAAGCTAATACTATCCTCAAATAAAGAATGACACTTCTAAACCTGCCGTCTAACACTGACCCTCTCAACATAAACAACAGTCTACCCTCTTTCGTATTAATATACAACAACGAACCCAAAAGTGGCAAAGATAATGTCAATGTATAAAATAATATGTAAATACCAGCTTGAATTCGCTCTGGCTGATATCCTCACCCCAAGATTAAGATAAGAGTTGGAATTAATGATATCTCGAACCTAATATAAAATAACAAGTAGTTCAGTGAAGAAAATGCAATAAAAAGACTAAAAAGCAAAACTAAATTCACTATAATAAACAAATTATAAAAATTATTCTTGTTTTTTACTCTCTCCCTTGAGATAATAACTAAAAATATAATTCAAGCCCTTAAATAAATTATTACATAACTAACTGAATCCAACCCTAAGTTAAATCCTAACCCAAAATTCGTAGTGGTATGGAAACATATTATACCCACCAATCCACTTAATACTCCTAATCCAATTTGGCTCAACTTTCAATCTTTTCTAAATTTTATCAACAAAACTAAAGGTAAAATCAACTTTAACATTCTAACATATTAAATCTCTTAAAATAGTCGTTTCCATGAATTCGTACAATCAATACCAACAAAGCTAAGCCTAATGCACCTTCACATACAGCTATTGTCAAAAAAAATAAACCGAAATAAACCTCACTTCCGATATTTGTTCTATTTTCTACTAGAAGCCAAAAAACCCCTAACATTATAAATTCCAACCTTAACAAAGAACTCAATAGATGTTTATGATACCTAACGAATCTTCACAAGCCACAAAAAAATATAATAATAGCCCTAACTGTTCTAAAGTATAAAAGATTTGTCATTTATTTAAAATTAAGTTTTAATAGTTTAATTTAAAACTTTGGTCTTGTAAACCAATAATGAAATTTTTTTTCTTAAAACTTCAGAGAAAAAGAGACACTACTTTATCTTTAATTCCCAAAACTAATATTTTTTTTAAACTATTCTCTGAAATTCTAATATTAACACTACCACTTTTAATCTCCTCTTCAATTTTGTTCACTCAGTTATCTCATCCTCTAGCCATGGGGTTAACATTATTAACCCAAACTGTATTAGTGTCAATCACTGTCGGCCTATCAACTTATTCGTTCTGAACATCTTATATTTTGTTTCTAGTTTTCTTAGGCGGAATACTGGTATTATTCATTTATGTAGCTTCTATTGCCTCTAATCAAGCTTTTTTCTTTTCTTTTTCTATAATGATAGCATTTATTGCAGTAGCTCTTCTTTCTTCCATTTTTATTTTCTTAGACCCACTCACTGTATCTAACCCCTCATCTTTGCCAGCTTCCTCTATAGACTTATTTAGCTCTACTCCTTTCATCATTAGATGAATTTACAACTCCCCATCTATAACTTTTACTATTTTTGTAATTTCTTATCTCTTACTCACACTTATTGTTGTAGTAAAAATTGTAAGCCTGTTTAAAGGCCCTCTTCGCCTTTTAGGATAATGACAACACCCATACGCAAATCCCATCCACTTTTTAAAATCGCCAATAACGCCCTAGTAGATATGCCCTTACCCAGGAACATTTCTACTTTTTGGAACTTTGGCTCTCTTCTGGGCCTATGCTTAATTGTACAAATTGCTACTGGATTATTTTTAGCTATACACTACACAGCCCATATCGACATAGCATTCTCCAGTGTTGCCCATATCTGTCGAGATGTAAACTATGGATGATTTTTACGAACACTTCATGCCAATGGAGCTTCCTTCTTWTTTATCTGTCTCTATATCCATATCGGCCGTGGAATCTATTTTAGATCTTATATAAATTTTCATGCTTGAATGGTAGGAGTAGTTATTTTATTTATAATTATAGCAACAGCCTTCCTAGGATACGTCTTACCATGAGGACAAATGTCTTTCTGAGGAGCAACTGTTATTACCAACCTCTTTTCAGCAATTCCCTTTATCGGAACAGAGCTGGTACAATGAATCTGAGGTGGTTTTTCTGTAGGAAATGCCACTCTTACACGATTCTTCTCCTTCCACTTTATCTTACCCATTTTAGCAGCTGCTTTCTCTATAATCCACATTCTATTTCTTCACCAAACAGGAGCTAATAATCCTTTAGGGATCTCTAGACAAATCGATAAAGTTCCTTTCCACCCCTATTTCACTTTTAAAGACATTGTAGGATTTATCGTTATACTAACATTTCTGTTATTCTTAACTCTCCTCTCCCCATATCTTTTAGGCGACCCGGACAATTTCGTTCCTGCCAATCCTCTAGTTACACCTCCTCACATTCAGCCAGAATGATATTTCCTATTTGCCTACGCAATCTTACGATCCATTCCTAACAAACTAGGAGGGGTAATTGCTCTTGCTGCATCAGTAGCTATCCTTATAATTTTGCCGTTTACTCATGTATCCAAATTTCAAAGTTTAGTATTTTACCCTTTAAGTCAAATTCTCTTCTGAACTTTTATTGTTGTAGTAATGCTACTAACATGGATCGGAGCTCGCCCAGTAGAAGACCCTTATGTTCTTACAGGTCAAATCTTAACAGTCGCCTACTTTTCCTTCTACCTGCTCAATCCAATTTTACTAACCTGATGAGATAGTATACTAAAATGGTTATTTAGCTTAAATAAAGCAAGTGTTTTGAAAGTACTAGATAAGAATTAATGTTCTTAATAACCGCATAATAGCTATTATCAATGTACTAATTTAATTATAAACTAAAGTAAGGCAAAATATTTTAAACCCAACAAAGAATACTAAATAATTGATCGCTACAGGTAAATATCTTTTTCAAGCTAAGTACATCAATTTATCATACCGAAGACGAGGTAAAGTCCCACGTACCCATACAAAAATAAAAGCAATTATAACTCTTTTCAAATAAAAAGTAACACTAAACGGCCTTCTGCCTAAAAAGAAAACTACAAACAAAATACTTATAAATAAAATACTTGCATACTCTGCTATAAAAATAAGAGCAAACCCTCCTGAACCATATTCAGTATTAAACCCCGATACTAATTCAGACTCCCCCTCAGTAAAGTCGAATGGTGTTCGATTAGTTTCAGCCAAACACGACCTAAACCATACCATTGCCAAAGGAAACCTCACTATGATAAACCAAGTATATCTTTGATATTTAGCCAGCAAATCCAAACTAAACCCCCCAATGAGTATGACAAAGGACAACAAGATAAGAGCTAACCTTACTTCATAAGAAATGGTTTGAGCCACAGCTCGCAACCTACCCAACAAAGAATATTTACAATTGGAAGATCACCCCGCTACTATAGTAGAATAAACACCAATTCTTAAACAACACAAAAAGAATAAGATTCTCAGTCCAAACCTTATCAATCCTGTCTCATACGGAACTACAGCCCAAACCAAAAGAGAAATAAAAAGCCTAAAAACCGGACATATGTAATAAACCAAAAAATTTGACATGGTTGGCACTATCTGCTCTTTCGTAAATAACTTTACTGCATCAGAAAAAGGTTGTAGAATACCCATAAACCCTACCTTGTTCGGGCCTTTACGGATCTGGATATACCCTAAAATTTTACGTTCCAATAAAGTTACAAAGGCCACTCCTACTAAAACGCAGATCACTAAAACTAAAAAATTAATAAACTCCACAACTAATAAAGTCACAAAACAATTAGATACAATTGCTTAACTATTTATAGAATTACTCTATTTAACAGGATCCTAAATCCAGCGCATATAATCTGCCAAAACAGTCCAATATTAAAAATAATTTTGGCTACTCAATCCTTTCGTACTAAAGTAGCCTATCGATATATTAAAAGATAGAAACCGACCTGGCTCACACCGGTCTGAACTCAAATCATGTAAAAATTTAAAGGTCGAACAGACCTTCTTCTATAACACCTACAATTAYAGAGAAATTTTAATTCAACATCGAGGTCGCAAACTTTTTTTTCGATAAGAACTCTCAAAAAAAATAACGCTGTTATCCCTAAAGTAACTTAATCTCTAAATCTTTATCTAGGATCTTTTAAGTTCTATATTACTCATGTATTAATGTCTGGAAAATAAAGCAGTTATTATACATTTTACTTTCATCGCCCCAATGAAACACAATTTCCACACTAAATCTTTATAACTCATTAAAATTTAACTTAGTATTTAACTGTGTAAAGCTTTATAGGGTCTTATCGTCCCTTTAATACATTTAAGCCTTTTCACTTAAAAGTTAAAKTCTATTTTAATTATAAAGACAGTTTTTCTTTCATCCAACCATTCATACAAGATCCCAATTAAGAAACTAACGATTATGCTACCTTTGCACGGTCAGAATACCGCGGCCATTTAATACTTTATCAGTGGGCAGGCTAGACTGTTTATACCTTCAAACAGACATGTTTTTGATAAACAGGCGAAGAAATTATTTGCCGAATTCCTATATAATTTCATTAAATTATTAGRTAAGAATTAATATTTAAATGCTGATTATAACACTAAAATTTTACTAATAAAATCATTTTATATTAACTGAATAGATTAAAGATMATTTTTTAATATTTAATAAAAGTTATTGTATAAATAATATTTAATTTCTCAATTAGTTAAAACACTTTATAAATTTAGCTACTTTTAAGCTYAATTTAAAACTCACATAAATAATACAACTATTTAACTTACCATTTATAAGAAGCTATTCCCTCCTATAATTGCCTTTTRCGCCTTATACTCGCAAAAGTAAAATTGAATTTTTATTTTAAAAAACCAGATATAACAAAAATCGTTTGACATTTCATCTTTAATTTTATATTCTAAACCTATTATTCCACAAGGACTTATTTACAAAATTAGCTGGTTTTGTTTCGGGAATACTATCAAATATAGAATTATTTTGAAGCTCCCTGATACACAAGGTACGAATTTTGACTTCTACTATTTTTAATTATTTATTTACTTTCCTTTACAGTACTCTTACTCTGTAGCCATACACATTAATTTCACTAAACATTACTTAACACAACTATTATAAAATTATTTTTCTTAACCTTAAACTAATCTAATCTTATTAACAAGTAGTAAATTGTCAAAGCAAACCGATTTGCACGATAATCCTTTTCAACGTAACTGAAATGCTAAACTTATTAAGCTATACTTTGATAATTCTAGGCGCACCTTCCAGTACACCTACTATGTTACGACTTATTTCGATATAAACGAAAGCGACGGGCGATATGTACATGGTTTAGAACTAATGTCCTGTAAGCTTATTAAACTTAAAATACAACCAAATCCTCCTTTACAGTAATAATTACCTTACTGATCCATATAATAAAAATTATTGTAACTCATTTCAACTTACCTATATGCTGCACCATGATCTAATTTTAATAATTAACTTAATAATTAGCAATTGATTTTATTAAAATTGCCTGCTAATGATGGTATACAAACTGATTAACTACAAAAGTAAGTAAGATTTTTCGTGGTGTATCGATCAAGAAACAAGTTCCTCTGGTGAGATTAAACCACCGCCAAATTTTTTAATTTTTAAGTATCTAACTAATACTAACTTAGCAATATATTTTTAATCCAGAATAGTAGGGTATCTAATCCTAGTTTTTAACTGGATTTTTTTAGCTTCAGCACAAATTCTTCTTCCATTTACATTAACAGTATCTTGATTTTACCCTTTACTGTAAGTAATTAACAACTTAATTTTACTCGCCTAACTACTATCTAAATATTTTTACTTGGCCCCAAAGTATAACCGCGAATGCTGGCACAAATATTTATCAGACCTTTCTATATTGTCACTAATTCATGCTTTCACATATAATTAATACTTTATGCTGAGACTAGAAACCTTATAATAACTATTACATCTACTTCAAACATTTAGCATAAAGCTAAATCTCTAAACACGAAATATCTTTCATGCAACTTTAACAATAATATAAAAACCTAAGCTAAAATCAAACATTTACATATTAAAAGAAAAACATAAAAACCAAATAATCACATAATTTCAAGCTAATAATTATTTAAGAARRAAAWAAAAAGGAAAAATTATATTCTCATACCATCCTATAATTTATTCCAGAATTATAAATATATAGTTAATATAAAGTATATAAATCTAATAAAAATTATAAAATATATACATAGGCAAATAATGCATATATATATTCAAATAAGGGTTATATTCCATTAATCAGAGTATAAACCAAAAAATGCCTTATATATAAAAAAACTTATATATTAGCTCAAGAATTATACAATTTAAATTTAAATACAAGAGAGTTCTAATAATCCGAAAGTAATTCCAAGCGGTACCCGCTCTCACTTTCTCTAGAGGGAAAGGAGCGGGTACCGCTGGAATTACTTTCTCTATAAGAGGGTAGAACATTTTATATATATTTAACAAAATTATGTAAAATTATTTGAATGAATTATATAGAATTAGATAAAAATATATATTATTTATAGTATATATTAATTACTCTTTATTCTCCCTTCCCCAAGTTCAAACTCTTTCTTAAATTTACTTTACCATTTTATATTAACTACATCCTATATCACTAATTTTTATTTATTAATCTAACATAGTGCCTGATCTAAAAGGGTAGCTTTGATAGAGCTAATCATGTAACTTTATTACCTATGTTATTCGTAACGGAATCGCACCATTTCTTAAAAGATCAAAACTTTTTATGCTCTTTACATCAACAAATACAATTATTAAAAGATAAGCTAATTATTAAGCTAATGGGCTCATACCCCGTAAATGAAAGTAGAATCTTTCTCTTTTTAATTTCTTTTCCTTTATCATATTTTTTATTTTTCTTTTCTCTTGTCTTAGGGCCTATTATCTCAATCTCATCCACTTCCTGATTTGGAGCATGAATCGGTCTTGAATTAAATGCTCTCTCATTTATCCCTCTTATCGCTATAAAAATAAACCCTTACTACTCAGAGTCTGCTCTAAAGTACTTTTTAATTCAAGCCCTAGGCTCAGCTTTACTAATTATATCTAGATTTATCTTAATTTCAACTTTTGAAATAGCTTCTATTTTCCTCTTCTTGGCCCTCCTCTTAAAACTAGGAGCGGCTCCCTTCCACTTCTGATTCCCCCAAGTTATAGAAGGGTTAGCTTGGCCTCAAGCCTTTCTATTGATAACCCTTCAAAAGTTGGCCCCTATAATCCTATTATCCTACTTAATTACTTCTAACCTTGTAACCAAGATAACTATTATAGCTGCAATACTTACCGCTGTCATTGGAGCATTAGGGGGATTAAACAATATACACTTACGGAAAATTATTGCCTTTTCTTCAATTAATCACATGTCCTGGATACTAATAGCCCTATCAGTAGGAGATTCCTTTTGACTCTTTTACTTCTTAGTTTACACAATTATTGTATTATCCGCTACTACAACCTTCTCTAGGCTCCAAACCTTTACCCTATCTGATTTAGTTCAATCTGAACGTAGAAGAGTTTTTAACTCAACCCTAATTTCAATAAACTTTCTTTCTTTAGGAGGATTGCCTCCTCTAACAGGATTTATTCCTAAATGACTCACAATTCAAATCATGGCTGATCTGAATCTATTTATTCCTCTTTTTTTTCTTCTAGTCTCAGCTTTAATTACTTTATATTTTTATCTTCGTATCATCATCTCTTTCTTAATCGTACTTAACCCTTCTATGTCTTTCAACATCAAATCTAAAACTATGAGACATACTTCGCCTGCCCTTTTACTATCGTTATCCTTTAATCTAATTGGCCTCTTAACCCCCTTTTACTTCTTCATTACTTAGAATTTTAAGTTATTTAAACTGAAAGCCTTCAAAGCTTTTTAAAAAAGTGCTACTCTTTTAAATTCTAAACCCTAGTGAACTACCACATCTTTAAACTTGCAATTTAATGTTATTTTTATACTACAGAGTCTAACAAAGGAGTTTTTACTCGTTAATAAATTTACAATCTACCGCCTATACTCAGCCACTTTGTC